CAGAATCAATTGGCAAGAGGTCAACGATTACGGGAATTGCTTAAGCAATCCCAATCAGCCCCTCTTACGGTAGAAGAACAGATAATGACTATTTATACCGGAACAAATGGCTATCTCGATTCATTAGAGATTGGACAGGTAAGGAAATTTCTTGTTGAGTTGCGTACTTTTTTAAAAACGAATAAACCTCAGCTTCACGAAATAATATCTTCTACCAAGAAATTTACCGAGGAAGCGGAAGCCATTTTGAAAGAAGCTATTCAGGAACAGATGGAACGCTTTCTACTTCAGGAACAAGCATAAAAAATGGATCACTCTTATATCTTTTATATTTTTCAAAATTTAAAATGAAAAAAAAAAGTGATTTTTTTTTAGATTAATTAGATATTATTTTAATTTTCGAATATTTTAATATTAAATAATTTCATATATTAAATAAAATATAAGTATCTCGGATTCAATGACAATTATTCAAAAAATATTTCTTGACATAGAAATATAGAAATAAAAAAAATATATATTATATATTTATATATATGGAAAAAAATTGCGTCCAATAGGATTTGAACCTATACCAAAGGTTTAGAAGACCTATGTCCTATCCATTAGACAATGGACGCCTTTCATTCCTATTTGTTTTCGTATTTTTTACTTCGAATCTCTTGTTCGTAAAAAAAAATAAATAGCGGATTGTATGTGAGCAAATTTCGGCAATTACGTATTCAATTCAATGATAGATTAAGGTGAAATTATGAATTGAATTTTTAAAATAATAAAAAGAGAAAGCGGGTAGCGGGAATCGAACCCGCATCGTTAGCTTGGAAGGCTAGGGGTTATAGTCGACGTCGATTCATCATTTTTAACGTCTCTAATTCAAAACCGAACATGAAACTTTTATTTCATTCGGCTCCTTTATGGTAGATGGATAATTTCCCCGATTTAAGACGTAACTGAAAAAAAAATTGACCCATAACATCTATGTCAGCCTTTACTGTCTGAATACATTTTAAACTACTCGCTTTCTAGATGATCCCTCTAGAAGAGGAGGATTATAACACTCTTTCTAGTTACTTCGTTCTCTATTTCTATTTGAACGAATCCTGAGGAAAATAATTTTCTTTCCACCGAGCTAAACAATATATCGATGTCTATAGTAAACCAAAGCCATCGTTTAATAGCTATTTTGCTTCAATCTCCCCTCTATAATCTATAAACAAATCTAAAATTGAAGATTTAGTTACGATTAGAAAAAAGCTTTCTTCATCCATAGATCCTTTTACTCATTCAATTGGAAGTAGTGATCCAAAAAAAAATTATGTTTCGTAATTTCATAATCCAATTTTTCAATTGCTAATTGATCCTTGTATAAAATATAAAAAGCACGAGAATGTATATTCTTCCTCGAATCTGTCATTGAGAGGTAAAGAATTAAATCCTTTTAAGAAATAAAGTTTTTTTTTCGGAATATGAAGAAAACCGAAGGACCCCTTAACTATGTAAGGGGTTATATAGAACGAATCACACTTTTACCACTAAACTATACCCGCTACAATGCGATTATTATCTATAAATGGATCTTTTGTCGAATCGGATGTAATCAATACAGGATCAGACAAGAATTATTAAAAATGAAGTGTTGACGTGTTTTGTTGGGTACTTAATGCGATTAAGAAAAGGGTGCTAAAAAAAAAAATAATCAAAAATCAGAAATGATACTTGAATTCCCTATCATAGGAATAGAAAGAATCCTCCTTATAATTTAAGATTTATTATTGTTGTTGCTTCAATAACATTTTTAAATTCAGCTAATTATCTATGATTATGATTCAGTGGAACAAAAAAAGGCCCGGCTAGGTACTGACCCGGCCAGGCCATGGAAAAGCCCTTATCCGACAAAAATAACGAGGTATTCTTTTTTTTTTATCATAAAATAATTTTGCGAGCCCGTACTTTAGAGTTGGAATTGCTGATAAACGTGATATATATATAATTATATAAATTATAGAACTTTTATTTTTATTCGAATTTAATTAGAATTAAATAGAGATATTAATTATACTAAACTATACTATCTTTTTAAGATATAAGTCGATTTAAATTTTAATAAGGATAAAGAGATAATTTCAATCCTTACTTTATATGTAATGTAACATAGTTATTATACGTTTTCAATTGGGAGAGATGGCTGAGTGGACTAAAGCGTCGGATTGCTAATCCGTTGTACGAGTTATTCGTACCGAGGGTTCGAATCCCTCTCTTTCCGTTTCCCTGGATCGCTTGATATTTAAGTTATCTTTCGATCAAGTAAAAGTATTATTTGATGCTTATTCTTCACGTCCAGGATTACGTCCTGGATCATTAGATAAGAATCCGAAGATGAAGAGAGAAACAAAGAATATCACTACTGTGTAAACGAAGAGTTTGAGAGTAAGCATTACACAATCTCCAAGATATTTTTTTTTTTTTTTAGAGAATAGATTATCCATTTTTATATCACATATCATATTTTGACACCATGAAAGGAAGTACTTTTTTAATTTTTAGACAGGGTTTTTCTTTAGTAAAATTTGAATTTTATTTTGAAATACCCGCAATACCTAATTGTGGGGTATCCTATATAAGATCTTTGACGAGAAAAGAAAAAGGTCATAATGAAGAAATGGGGTGATTCAAGAATTTCAATGTTTCAACTAAAGGTTCATACTCTAAGACTTAATTCAAAATTTCATCGAAAACTTACAGCAGCTTGCCAAACAAAGGCTAAAAGAAAAAACAGCAAAGGTATGACCGGCATAAAATCGACAATTGGATTTAAAAAAGAGTAGGCCTCGGGTAATTTGGCCAAGAAAAAACTACTCAAATAAAGGGCAGAGTTAAGACAGATACCGCAAAAAATATTAAGCATAACAAAGATTTTTTTCTTGGAGATAATTGTATTTTGATTGAGTTATTGATATCTTATTGATATAAGGCAAAAAATAATGAAGAAAGTAAAGTAGACCAAAAAATCCTTTCAACCCATTCACCCAATCAAAAGCCTTCAATTCTAAAAAGAGAATATAAGAAATCATACGTTTATACAATACAATATCTTAATTAAATTATATGTAATGATCAATCAAGTCCAGTTTAATTCTATATTATATATATCTACACGTAGCAAAATCCTATCAACAATATAGTGCATAGATATGTATTTGCATTGGAATTGACGAAAAACCAACACTCATATTAGTGTTTATTAGTGCAGAATTGGAATTTAAATGGGGCGTGGCCAAGTGGTAAGGCAACGGGTTTTGGTCCCGCTATTCGGAGGTTCGAATCCTTCCGTCCCAGAGCACCCATTATATCATATCCGTAAAACTCTTGCTTTTTTGAACAAGACTCTCTTTAAGATCTTTAATTTGAATTTAAGAGTGGAGTAGTGGCTATAATATGATTCTTGTTTATCATTTTTACTTATCTGATTCAGAGAAGAATATTGTTTTATCAAACTAAATTGCGTTCGAATGAGACAGAGATGTAACTTAATCTACTTAATCTAGTTGTTTTGTTATCTAGGTCAGATAGGAACATAGACCCCACACCACACTAGTTTGAATAAAAAAAGTTGGGCAGACTATCATTGTATGCCTGTGCCCATCCCTCTCTGCTATTCCTATTGAAGTTAATTTCGGTACCCTATCCTATATATTTTCGTTTTAATATTTAATTGAAATACATATATCTATGTATCTGTCTGAATCTCATTAACAAACGATCAAGTAAATTACATATGTAACAGATCTGTTTTCTTTGCACCGAGTTTTTTGTCATTTTTTGTTTGGGTCTAAGAGTTCTATTCTTCCGTTTATTTGCTACCTATGGGATTTAAAAATTAGTGCTGAGACGTTTTCAGAAACTAACTACCCATTCATATCTATTTCTATTATCGATATAGAAGGACAAAAGTACAGATTTCTTATTATTTAGCGATCGCACTAATGACTATTCATGATTCCATAATTGAATCAATTAAATACTAGTTCCAAACTAGAGGAATGTTATGGTAAAACTTCGTTTGAAACGATGTGGTAGAAAGCAACGTGCGACTTGAAGGACATGATCAGCTGTGGATGTAATAATCCACCATTTTATTACGAATAGAAGTGCTCTTGACTCGACATCCTTTGTTCTGCTCGACTAGAACCCATCAGTTTTTTCTTGGGTTGTAATGTAAAAAAGGGGTTATTATAGTTACATGATGGAGCTCGAGTAGAAAGTATTGAGTCATTTCTATTGAGTCATTTCTCAAGGGTAAGGGTCTAGGGTTAGTGTCAATTAATAAGTTTGAACAACTTCGTAAATATAGCTTCTATATAGAAATTGAAAGGATTCCATTTTAGAAAGTTTCAAATCGAAATCTAAAAAAAAGTCAAATTTGTTGGACTTGGTAAAACTTTTTCAATCAAAAGTGGAACACGCGTGAATCAACCGTTCTGATGATTCTTTGATAGAACGAAATCACAAAAAAGGTATGTTGCTGCCATTTTGATAAGGATTAAGGATCACCGAAGTAATGTCTAAACCCAATGATTCAAACAAAAGATAAAGGATCCTGGAACAAGGAAACACCATTTTTCATTGTCTCAACAACTAAATATGAAGAATAAAACAGATTATAAACGAGACAAGAAGGGGGCTAGAGACCACTCAAAAAATGAAATAGCTTAGGGATTGTGAGCTATTTGAGAGTTATCCCACTTGAGTTATGAGTACAATTTTTTGTTTTACATTTCTAAATGAAACAAATTGAAATCTTTAATCATAGTCTAATTGATTTGATGATTTTATGGATCTATTTGACACTCTAATTTTATACATAGACATAATTTTCTCGAGCCGTACGAGGAGAAAACCTCTTATACGTTTCTAGGGGGGGTATTTTAATCTATCCCAATGAGCCGTCTATCGAATCGTTGCAATTGATGTTCGATCCCGAAGAGAGGGGAGAGATCTCCGGAAAGTTGGTTTTTATGATCCGATAAAGAATCAAACTTATTCAAACGTTCCTGCTATTCTATATTTCCTTGAAAAAGGCGCTCAACCTACAGGAACTGTTCATGATATTTCAAAGAAGGCGGAGGTTTTTAAGGAACTTCCCTTTAATCAAACAAAATGAAAATAAAGAGTATAAGCTTTTCTCTACTTCTCTAACCCCGCCTTTTCGTATTGTTCCCATAGAATCCCCTGTTCTAGTGGTATTGGTATATAACGACAAAAAGCGAAGGGGGATATTCCCAAAATAGAGGGACTAGATGAAGAAATTGGATCTCGAAATCTAAAATTATGACATTATCTGCAATCGACTGGTTTTCATTGGAACTCTACTAACAAATAATAATAACCACGGAATCAAACTTGCTTATTCGCTCAACTTATATTGATTGAAGAACTCGGATTTTTTTACTACTTTTTATTCCTTGATCTACTATCTACACCTTTTTGCATCTATGTAGTGCCAATCCAACACCAGTCCTTATAGTGAATATTTTAATTATTTCCATTTTTGTATTCACATTTATATTGACAACAGTGTATCGAACAAATATAATTTGATCGTGTATAAGTATAAATCTTTTCTTGACATAGGTTCGGTTTTTTATTTTACTTCGTTCAATTGATGGGTTCGTTGAATTCTCTGTGATACAATAATTTTTTATTGGAGTGAAAAAAAAGAACGGGAGGTTGATTCACTTGTACATTTATATCTATTCTAAATTCGAATTATATGCAAATTTAGTATATTTGCATCTGATCTCTTCATTTTAATATTCAGTTCAGAAGCGATTTAATTTTGAGATTTCTTTTTGTATTCTTAGTTTAAAATAAAATGTTTTGATTGTGTAATGGCACTCAAATTTAGTTATATTTTTTTACTGTATTGACATTTACACATCCTATTGTTTTTAGATTTTTGGGTTGCTAACTCAACGGTAGAGTACTCGGCTTTTAAGTGCGGCTAGTATCGTTTACACATTTGGATGAAGCAAGGGATTCGTCCATACCATCGGTAGAGTTTGTAAGACCACGACTGATCCTGAAAGGGAATGAATGGAAAAAATAGCATGTCGTAGCAATAGATAATTCTGAGAATATTGCATTCTTACCGGATCGGTACAAAGACTTGTTTGAAGGCTTGGATCGGGGCGGAACAAAATGAATTAAAAGTTGGGTCGAGTGAATAAATGGATAGAGCCCTCTGGCTCTAATTATAGGGAAACAAAAAAGCAACCGGCTTCTGTTCTTAACTTTGAATGATTACCCGATCTAATTAGATAGACGTTAAAAATGGATTAGTGCCTGGTGCGGGAACGGCTTCTCCTATGCCTATTATGAGTGGATTATCCTTTTTTTATGAATCCTAACTATGTTGATATTCTCCATTTATGCATTGGAGAGGAATGTGTAAAAGAAGCAGTATATTGATAAAGATAATTCAATTCTTTCCAAAATCAAAAGAGCGATTGGGTTTAAAAAATAAAAGATTTCTAACCATCTTGTTATCCTATAACGAACATAAACCTATTAGATGAAAAAAAAAGAGGATGGAGAGTCCGTTGATGAGCTTACCTGTCTCCGAGGTATATATTATTTTATTATTATACTACGTTTTGACCGTATCGCACTATGTATCATTTGATAATCCAAGAAGTATCTTATGCCTATCTTTGGTTCAAATCTAATTTCAAATGGGGGAATTTCAACGATATTTTGAACTCGATAAATTTTTGAAACAGGACTTACTATATCCGCTTATCTTTCAAGAGTATATTTATGCACTGGCTCATGATCATGTTTTAAATAGATTCATTTTGGTGGAAAATTTTGGTTATGATAATAAATCCAGTTCACTAATGGTGAAACGTTTAATTACTCGAATGTCTCAACAGAATCCTTTGCTTATTTCTGCTAATGAGTCAAACCAAAACCTATTGTTGGGGCATAACAAAACTTTAGATTCGCAAATGATATCAGAGGGATTTGCAGTTATTGGGGAAATTCCCTTTTCCCTAAGATTAGTATCTTCCTTAGAAAGGAAAGAAGAAATAGGCAAATCTCAAAATTTACGATCAATTCATTCACTATTTCCGTTTTTAGAAGACAATTTTGTACATTTAAATTATGTGTCAGATATACTAATACCCTACCCCATCCATCTAGAAATCGTTGTTCAAACTCTTCGCTCCTGGTTGAAAGACGCCTCTTTTTTCCATTTATTACGCTTCCTTCTCTATGAGTATCAGAATTGGAATAGTCTTATTATTCCAACTCCAAAGAAATCAAGTTCCATTGTTTCAAAAAAGAATAAAAGATTATTCTTGTTTATATATAATTCTTATGTATGTGAATACGAATCCATCTTCATTTTTCTTTGTAACCAATTTTATCATTTACGATCAACATCTTCTGAAACTCTTTTTGAACACCTTTTTTTCTATGGAAAAAGAAAAGCTCTTG